TTAATAGAGGACTTGGACCTATGTCAATTAAAAAGACGAAAGGGGAGTTGGAAAGTCTTATCCAGGCCCTGGTGGAATTTCTTGTATCTTCAAAAAAAGACTTTGTAAGTTTCAGTACAGTACGAGTAATAAAATGAATTATTAATTATTCAAATTTAACATTGGGATTCCTTTCTCAAAGATGTTCATTTGTACGTGTTTCACCTATATCACAAGGCTTGTGATAAGAAAAAAATTTTCGCTCAGATACGTTTGTAGAATTAGAATGAACGAGAAAGATAGCGAATTTTGAACCGCTAACGAAATGAGAGGGTAGGATAAATAATTAGGGAATCAGATGGACCTTTTTGGGGATAGAGGGACTTGAACCCTCACGATTTTTAAAGTCGACGGATTTTCCTCTTACTATAAATTTAATTGTTGTCGATATTGACATGTAGAATGGGACTCTATCTTTATTCTCGTCCGATTAATCAATTCTTCAAAAGATCTATCAGATTTTGATGGAGTAAATGATTTGATCAATGAATATTTGATTCTTTTTTCAACTTATAATTGATTCACAACAATTCTTTAATTTTTCATGAAAATTAAAAGAAATACGGATTTGTGTTGTCATTAATCATTTGAAGATAGTATTTCAGTACGTATACGTATATACGTTTATTCTTCATCCTTTATGAAGTGATTCCTTTACTTACTAACGCACTGCAGCCAACTCCATTTGTTAGAACAGCTTCCATTGAGTCTCTGCACCTATCCTTTTTTATTATCGCTTTCTGAACCCTTGTTTGTTTTCAGAAAACCGGATTTGGCTCAGGATTACCCATTTTTAATTCCAGGGTTTCTCTGAATTTGAAAGTTATCACTTGGTAGGTTTCCATACCAAGGCTCAATTCAATTAAGTCCGTAGCGTCTACCAATTTCGCCATATCCCCCTTTTGTGATTAGGATCTCATTATGATACCGTTTTTCCTTTTTATTTCATTTAAATTATGATATGATGGAACTGTTGAATTCATTAGATAGCGGTTCTCATATTGAAAACTGTTTTCTTATATTTGGATTTCTTGTCTATTTTCTTTCATCTCTCGGAAACTTATATTTGGTCCAATTAGAAAAGATTCTATTATTTCTCTATCCACAAATCAATATATAATATTGATGGATACATATCACATATATAGTATACTTAAATTTAAATACTATATTATTATATATAAATGTATAGTATTTATTCTATTAAAATTCTACTTAATATATATTTTCTATATACATACATTTCCCTATTTATATCGTTTTTAGCGTACAATTTTGAATACTTGAACGGTCGATTCTTTTGTTTTTGTCTTATCTTTGCGAGTTAAAAATAACTAATAACTAAAAGGTAATATATATTATAATATATATTATATTTAATATAATATTAATAACCATAATGAATCTAATGGCTATAACTAATAATTCCTTTTTTTTTTTATTTTGAATAATTAAATTTAGAATGAAATTATTTCGAATAAATGTATAATTCAATATAATGTAATTAATATGTATTAATTATATATTCTTCTATATATATATAGTCTATATATAGATAGAATAATAGAATAAGATTTTACTTTAATTAGTAAGTTATAGTAATTTAATTACTAGATTCTCTTTAATTTTAAAATTCTAAATGTATAGAAAATTAAACTATTTTCTGTAATAAAAATGTAATTAAATTAATAGTTTAATAGTAATTTAATAGTAAAGTAATAAAATAGTTTAATTTTAATATTAAAGAAATAGAAAATAGAATTAGATTAGTAAAAAAAAAAATAATTTTGAATTTAAAATATCATTTAAATTCAAAAAAAAAAAACAATTTACTATCTAATTAAGCTAATTAAGATATTGATTATTGATAATCATATATTTGCTATGATATATAGAGCAAAATTATATATTGCTATATTAATATTAATATATTAATCGGTATATTAATTGTTATGTTCTATAATATTCAAATAGCCAATATTTATTTGAAATTCTATTATATTATTTATATGTTTTTTATATTAATATAAATTATACTATATTCATAGTAATTGTGAAGAGTTAAGAATGAACATTTAATAGCTAAGATTTAAGATTCCAGTAGTTTACTAAATTCCTATGTGTGTACAATTTATGTTATGGTGTACAATTTATCTTATGCGAGCCCGCTTAGCTCAGAGGTTAGAGCATCGCATTTGTAATGCGAGGGTCATCGGTTCGACTCCGATAGTTGGCTTTTCTGCATATGTTTGATCTTTATTATTTATATAGTTGATAATATGAAATCAAAGAAATTGAAAAGACCTCTTCCCCCTTTCCCAAAGGGCATCGATCCATTATCTCATAAGAACTTCCAATTATTCAAAAAGATTGGAGGAGTTTGGTCTATGTATACCAAATCAAGCAAGAAAAGAACCCTTAAAATTTTATATTTTCTATTTTATTTTATATTAATACGCTATATTCTATATATTATATAGAATATAATAAATTAAGGCTCGGATATTGATATACAATTCATCTAATTATTCTTTCGAATTATTCTTTGTAATACAATAAATACTTCAATAAATTTCGATTAATTTCTTATTTTTAATTTTAAATTATATTTAAATTATATTTTTAATTTTTATATTTATCATTTAGTTTAGTTTAATTTCATTTAGGTTTATGCAACTTCATAAGGAGTCTTTATGTCGCGTTACAGAGGGCCTCGTTTCAAAAAAATACGTCGTTTGGGGGCTTTACCGGGACTAACTAGTAAAAAGCCTAGAGCTGGAAGCGATCTTAGAAACCAATTACGCCCCGGTAAAAAATCTCAATATCGTATTCGTTTAGAAGAAAAACAAAAATTGCGCTTTCATTATGGTCTTACAGAACAACAATTACTTAAATACGTTTGTATAGCCGGAAAAGCAAAAGGGTCAACAGGTCAAGTTTTACTACAATTACTTGAAATGCGATTGGATAACATCCTTTTTCGATTAGGTATGGCTTCAACTATTCCTCAAGCCCGGCAATTGGTTAACCATAGACATATTTTAGTTAATGGTCGTATAGTAGATATACCAAGTTATCGCTGCAAACCCCGAGATATTATTACAGTGAAAGATGAACAAAAATCTAAGTCTCTGGTTCAAAATTACCTTGATTCATCCTTCCGTGAGGAATTGCCAAAACATTTGACTCTTCACCAATTCCAATATAAGGGATCAGTCAATCAAATAATAGATAGTAAATGCGTCGGTTTGAAAATAAATGAATTGCTAGTTGTAGAATATTATTCTCGTCAGACTTAAACATAACTAAAATAACAGGGATTCAGACAATTTTGCCCTCCCTTTCCCTTTCACCTATATTATCTTATAAAGAGACCCCCAGGAAGGCGTTTTATCCGGGGATTTTTTCCCACTCATGTATCGTAGATTCATGTATCATAAATTGATAGGGAGATTTTCATTCCTTGTCCATTTTTTCCAGTATAATCCATACCACAGAAATTAGGATTAGGAATAAAAAAGCCATATCAAAGAAAGGGCTAACTGTTGGAATAATGGTGTCCATTGTTATTTGATATATTATATTGCGAGCAATAATATTGGTGAATTAGGTGAAGGGTACGGAAAGAGAGGGATTCGAACCCTCGGTAAACAAAAGCCTACATAGCAGTTCCAATGCTACGCCTTCAACCACTCGGCCATCTCTCCTACGTAATGATTGTGGTTGATAAACCGAATGAATAGTGATTCATATTAGGTTTTTGGATAGGTGCGTACACTCTATTTTAACTATAAAATTTGCCAAACCCTTATTGGAGGCTGGGGATAAAGATAATCTTGTGGGACAAAATGTTTAAAACAATAAATATAAGGTATCTATTCATGTTTACAAAAATGGCACTCCCGACTTTATTTTCGAATATTTATACAGAATTAACTATTAAATCCCTGAATTGGAACGACTCCACCGATTGATCCTTTTTTTTAGACTATGTTTAATGGCTACCCTTAGATCATGATTTTATTTAGTTTAGACTATTATTCTATTTTCATCCATCATTGAACGATTATTCGATTCTTTTCTTTTTCCTCTTTAGATCATAATTCAATCAAAACTTTTCGAATTATCCTACAGATTAGGATAAATTCGTTGATTCTTAAAAACTTTGATGAAATCGGAAGAGTTTCCTATATTCTTATGCTACTATATTTAAATTTAATTTACATTTGGATGAAATCCAATCGGCTTCAAATATTTCTTAGTTTTTATTGATTCCTGTCAAAAATAAACAATTTGTGAATAGAATTTTACTGAGTGTATTTTTATGGTATTTCGTATTGTAAATTGTAAAATTCCGTTGTTTGTGGGAATTTTTTTCTCACGAAAGGTAATTAAAAGAAATTATAGAATGAATTTCTGCCTATGTCTAGATCTCGAATAAATGGAAATTTTATTGATAAGACCTTTTCAATTGTAGCCAATATCTTATTACGAATAATTCCGACAACTTCGGGCGAGAAAGAGGCATTCGCCTATTACAGAGATGGTGCGATTTGATTATTGTATTTTTTATTTATTTATTTTCAATTTTTCTTTATTTTAGAATTTAAAATTAAATTTAGTAATTAGTAATTTATTATAATTTAAATTTAATTTAGTTATTTATTTTATTTATATTTTTTACCACTCTTAGTCTTCTTAGTAGAAAGACACATTATAATTATATTATTATATTATAATTATATTATTATATTATTCGGGATAGAAAGAAAAAGATTATTGAAATAAATCTACGCTTGTTGAAGGTGAAGTTTGTAAATAAAACAAGCCCTTCTGTCGTGTATCCCCGATTAATGCAACCTCAAATGCTTCAATTGTCGATTCTAGAGTATTGAGCGAAAGGTTACACCTATGGGTTAGTCAAACTTACCCCACTAGTACCAATAGGAGGCATAGAGGAA